CCGTTCTTAAATATAAAAGATTTAAAAAGTTATCAGAGGAAATCTTGGTAGAAAAGCAAAGACGTCGCGCGACGAAACATCATAGCGAGGCACCTGCCTATGAACTATGAGTCTCTTTAGAAAACTCGCATTTAATATGCATTTATATAATTATGTGAATTGAATCATCTTAGTAACATAGCAAAAAAATCAAACGAGAATTTGTAAGTAACGGTGAGTGAAAGCGAACTTAGCGAAGTGTCTAAACCCAAAGTAGGTTATAAAGTCCTTTACGACACTAATAGTAACACAAAGTAGTACGATTACTTTTGTATGAAAATAGGAGTCCCATCTTCTAAGCTAAAACCTTTTCTAATCGATAGTGAACGAGTACCGTGAGGGAAAGATTTGAATCTGTTAATTTATATTTATTTGAAGCTGACAAATACAGCAACAAAGTGCCTTTTGCATAATGAGTCAGTAAGTTAATATGTGTAGCAAGCTTAAAAATATTAAGGCGCTTAAAGTTACAGGTATTAGACCCGAAGCCAAGTGATCTATTCTTAAGCAAGTTGAAGGTGCTTTAAAAAGTACTGGAGGACTGAACCCACGTCTGTTGAAAAATACGGGGATGACTTAAGATTAGGGGTGAAAGTCCAATCAAACTTGGTGATAGCTGGTTTTCCGCGAAAACTATCAAAGTAGTACGTTGCTTTTTTAAAATGTGGGTAGAGCTACTTATTAAATTTAGATTTTGCTAAATTTTATTAAACTCCAAACTATATTTTTATTTATAGCAGCAGACAGTCGTTGGGCGATAAGGTCTTACGTCAAAAGGGAAACAACCCTAATCGATAGCTAAGATCTCAAAATTATAAATTAGTGAAAAAATAAGGAATAATTCGAATAAACAGAGTAGGCTTAGAAGCAGCCACCTATTGGAGAAAGCGTTTTAGCTCGCTATTTTTATTTGTTCTACCTATTTAAAATGTAAGGAGACTTAAATTTATATATCGAAGCTTCGAATTAAGCTAAACTAAGCTTAATGGTAGCGGAACGTCCTGTAGTCTTTTATGTTAATGTTAAATTGCATATCTAAAATCAGGAGTGCTAATGCTGACATGAGTAGCGCTAACCATGTTGAAAATAAATCATGGTCGTCTATTGTTCAAGGGTTTCCAGTCAATTTTAAGTAACTGGAGTTAGTCGGCCCTTAAGAAAAAAGTGAAAACTGTATTCGATAGGAAAAATTACCACGTGTCTGCAAAATACTCGTGTATTTGTGTACAAAGATATCTTCTAATAGCTACACCCACTAAACTGGAGGCTAAAAAAAGTAATTTTTCAGGAAAACTTACATGAAGTTTGACCGTACCTAAAACCGACACAGGTGAACTTATTGAGAAAATAAAGACGAATGAGATAACTATACTTAAGGAACTCGGCAAATTTACTCCGTACGTTCGCAAAAAGGAGTACCTTTTAAGGTTTCAAAAATTAGGGGTAGCGACTGTTTAACAAAAAGTGCGACCTTTAAAGCCGTATACATAAATGCACTAAGTGCTATATTATCTAATCAATATAAGTCTAAGCAAGCATGCGTCTAGAGTGATCTGGAGGTATGAAGCCTTGCTGACAATGTAGTTTCTTACTTGATGTAACTAAGAAAAGCTAGACTTATCTAAATAGGTAAAACGTAAGTGAACATTTGTTATAAGGTATCGAGAAAACAGAATTCCGAAGATCATCATTAGCTGTTTATACAGCTATAGGAATAAGCAGTAGTATAAAATATCTTTTTGTTATTTTATAGATTAGACATAATACTGCCGGTATAGAGAATGTTACCTGTTTAGATTAATGTTATGTGTAAGGAAAAGGGTAAGCCTAATGAATTGATAGAAATATCTCAGGAAAGAGCGATCAACCCAAGTGTTCAGTAGGTAAAAGATCTCATAAAAAGCGAATGTTTGCTAGTAATAAGTGAAATAGTGATTATATCATGAATCGAAAGATTGCTGACTTATGTATGTTCTGTTTTAAAAGTATTGTCCTTTAAGAAAACTTTTATTTTATTTGCATTACATGCAAAACCAGCTAGTTTATTTTTAAATAAAAATTGTGGAAAATAATAAAAACTAATATAATGACGAAAATTTATAAGTTACAAAGGAGAATAGCAATAGCTTATTTGAATAAAAACAAACGTTTATGAAGTAAATTACAAAATGAATTAGTGAATTTAGAAGAAGCTAAAATAAAAGCAATAAAGCAAATTCACAAACGTAAAAGTAGTGAGACCAGCGGAATTGATAAAATTGTTTTAAAAGGTTCTAAAGGAAAGAAAGTTAGTATTGATGAAATATTAATTCAAATTCAAGATCTTAAAAATTATGAATTCAGTGCGGTACGTAGAGTATTTATACCAAAGAAGAATAGCAAAAAGAAAAGGCCTTTGGGAATTCCCACTATAAGAGATAGAGTTGTGCAAACTTTGTTTGCTATGGCTCTTGAACCTATAAGCGAAATTATGTCTGATCGATGCAGTTTTGCATATAGACCTTATCGAAGTGCTAAAGATGCCTGTCAATATATTTGATTTCTTTTAAGTAGACAGAGAGGCAGCCCTAGATGAATTTTCGAAGGAGATATCAAGGGTTTCTTTGATAATATATGCCATGAATGAATATTAGAAAATATTCCTATGGATAAAAAGATATTGTCAAAAATGTTAAAAGCTGGCGTTATGAATGAAGGCAGTTATCAAGATACTGAAGAAGGTGTTCCACAGGGTGGTGTAATATCTCCTATTATAGCTAATTTATGCCTTGATGGTTTAGATAAAACTATAAAAAAGGCGTCTAATAACAAAGCAACTCTTGTGAGATATGCTGATGATTTCATTATAGTGTCCCAGAACTATGATATTTTAGAAAAGTTAATTCTAGATGTTAACAAATTTCTAAAAATAAGAGGTTTAGAATTAAATATAGGAAAAAGTAAAATCACTAAAATTGAAGATGGATTTGATTTTGTAGGTTTCCACTTTAGGGAATTCTCGGATTCTACTCGAGAAATCGGGGAAAAGAAAGGGATCTTTCTATATAAACCTACAAAAGAAAGCTTACAAAAAGTAAAAGCTAAAATAAAACTTTGTGTCAAAGAACATTCGCAACTTCCTTTGTGGATGCTCTTCTCAAAACTAAACCCAATATTAAGGGGCTGAGCAAATTATTACTCGTCTAGTACTGCAAAGTTAGCTTATACCCGAATAAGTAAATACGTTTTTGATTCCATTCACCGCATGATAAAAATTAAGCATCCGAAGCTTAATGCTAAAGCGCTTAAATCCAAATTTTATCATAAAGTGGATAATAGAGATTGATTAATATCTACTAGCACTGAATTTAAAAGATTTAAGAAAATTAATTTGTTTCAAATATCCGACACTCCTATTAAAAGAACTACTATGATAAAACTTGACGCTAATCCCTATTTGGGTGAGTTTGAGGAGTATTTTAATAAAAGATCTTTGAATATGTGTTTAAATCAGCAAACGAATAATATTCGACTAAAGCTGGCAAAAAGACAAAAGGGTATGTGCCCCATATGTAAGGAATCTTTAAATAGTCAATATGGAGATATATTGTACGAATTAGAAATTCACCATATCATACCTGTAGTGAGTGGAGGACAAAATATATTAAAAAATATGACTCTTCTTCATAAAACGTGTCATCGCGACAGAGCTGCGTTAGAAAATTCTGACGTTAAAATGGATGAGCCGTATGAAGGGTAATCTTCACGTACGGTTCTAAACGGGGGAAAATATGCGAGTATCTACCTATCGTAATCTTAAAACTTTGCAAATTCAAAAGAAGACGTATAAGGTTTGACGCCTGCCCAGTGCTTGAAAGTGAAAAATATAAGTTTGCGCATATATTATAAACCCAAGTAAACGGCGGTCTTAACTATAAGGATCCTCAGGTAGCGAAATTCCTTGGCGGGTAAATTCCGTCCTGCATGAATGGCGTCACGACTACCCCACTGTCTCTAGTATAGCCTCAGCGAAATTACATTGTCTGTGAAAATGCAGACATCCCGCAACAAGACGGAAAGACCCTATGATTCTTTACTATAATTTTACGTCGCGATAACTTTGTACACAGTACAGTAAAAGTAGAAGTACATTTGTACGTCATTGAAAAACTACTCTGAGTATAAAAAATTGCTTACTAACAAGGACATATGTAAAAGTGGTAGTTTACTTGGGACGAGGACCTCCTAAACTGTAACGGAGGTGCACAAAAGTGGATTTTAGTTGGCAATATATGCTAATATAATATGTAATGATGAAAATCTGCTTGACGGTAAGAGTTACAGCTCAAGCCGGGACGAAAGTCGGTCATAATGATCCGGCAGTAATGTATGGAAATACTGTCGCTTATCGGAAAAAAGAAACTCTAGGGATAACAGATTTATCATGGCTGAGAGTTCTTATCGATGCCATGGTTTGATACCTCGATGTCGGCTCATCTTTTCCTGGAGCTGCAATAGGTTCCAAGGGTATGGTTGTTCGCCAAATAATAAGATACGTGAGCTGGGTTCAGAACGTCGTGAGACAGTTCGGTCGTGCGATTCGTTGCTAGTAAGAGAAGAGATGTACTTCTCGTAAATAGCTAATCTCCACTTTAGAGATTAAACTAATATTACAGGTAGGAAGCAAGTTCTCTAGAACTAGTGGGCCTACGCATTACTCCTAATGCTGATCAATGAGCTGTTTTACAAACAGTGCACCCTATACAGTGTGAAAATAGTTATTCACAAGGTATAAGCAGGGCATAAATTTGGGAGAATGTTACTTATAAACATTCAAACCTGAAGAGAATATATACACCAGTAAATCTGCCAAGAAAAGTAGTTATAGAAGTATAACCTACCTTTACGGTAGCCGGAATAACATTCCCTAAATATGTCATAGCGGGGGATAATTATAAGTTAACCCACCCCGTTAACACGAAACAGCGTGAATTCTAAACATAAGGTAAAATCTAATGTGGCCGCGTTAGAAAGGGGTACCGGTTTTAGAGGGAATAGAGGTGCTTACTGACTATATGTATGTAATATTGGAACGAAGTAAATATTAATATAAACCTTGTTGATTCTTTTTTTACAAGGGCGTTTTTCTATAGTGTTAAGGTATATTAATATCAGGATTCTACAAGAAGCTAATGCCGTAAGGAAAGCTTATGGATATGCAGACGTGTAGACAAAATTATCTAAATAAAAATTTTAACATTGTTAAGATTACACCAACAAACAAATTATGAAAAAGTGAACGCAAGTGAACTGAAAAATAAAAGAAATTTGACTGTATAGATTGCAGTGTAAAGTTTTTGAATTTAGCAAAAAAGGTAATATGAGATCTGTATTCTTAATACAGAAACAAATCATAAAGCATGACTTTTCAAAGTTTTTAGCTGTTCGAAAAGTGACTCAAGATAATTTGGGAAAACGAACAGCTGGAGTAGATGGAGTTAGTAGTTTAACTCCTGACGAAAGAATGGAATTAGTACAAAATATTGAAATTGATAATAAATCGGATAAAATTCGTCGAGTAACAATTTTAAAACCAAACGGGAAAGAAAGGCATTTAGGAATACCTACTATAAGAGATCGAGCTAAACAATGTCTTGTAAAGTTTGCATTGGAACCTCAATATGAAGCTATATTCGAACCTAACAGTTATGGATTTAGACCAGGGCGAAGTTCCAACGATGCTAGACAAGCAATCGTGAAATGTTTACAGCAACTTCCTAAACATGTATTAGATGCAGATATTGAAGGATGCTTCGACAATATAGATCACTCTAAATTACTTCTAAAAGTAAACACGTTTCCTATTTTAAAAGAGCAATTGAGAGCTTGATTAAAAGCGGGAATACTTACAGGCTTTAAAGAAAATATAAAAGAAATCACACCAGAAGCCGAAACCCCCCAAGGAGGTATTATATCACCCTTGTTGGCAAATATTGCCCTTCACGGAATGGAAGATGCAATAGGAAAAAGTGGAGTATACCTTATTAGATACGCAGATGATTTTTTAGTATTATGTAATGAAGAGAAAGAATTGATTGCAGCAAAAATCAAAATTGAATTCTTTTTACAGAACTTAGGTCTAAAGTTGTCGGAATCCAAAACAAAAATAACGTACACTGGTAGTTTAGAGAAGTCTAGAATAACAGGTGTAGATTTCTTAGGTTTTAATTTTGTCAACTATAAGGTAGGTAAACATACATCCGCAAAGAATAATCAAGGAATTGCGACTGGATGAAAAAGCAGGTGTCAACCCAGCTATAAGTCTATAGAATCTCATTTAGCTAATATAAAAAGTATTACTACGAAGTCCACCGGATTATCTCAAAAAGTTTTAATCAGTAAACTAGCACCAGTTATTAGCGGATGAACTAAATACTTTTCCGTATGTAGTGCCACAAAAACTTTTAGTTATTGTAGTGTACGTACGTTTTATCTTCTAAGGAAATGAGCTAAGAAACGCAAACGAACAGGTCCTGGTATCACTAGATATTGAATACCTATAGGGAGTGCAGAAAGAGTTTTTGGCCTTAAAGAAGGAGACAAAATTATAAAATTAACCCGTCATGATCAACGAAATATTATTCTATCTACAAAAGTAGCCGGATATAGTAGCCCATATGACGGAAGAGTTACTTATTGAGCCAGACGTCTCGCTGTTAATAATAAGTATGGGCAACTACTAAAACGACTATTAAAAACTAAAGGGCCGCAGTGTAGTATGTGTAAATTATATTTTAAAGATTCAGATAGAATAGAAATAGATCATATTATACCAAGAAGTCAAAAGGGATCTTCTGATCTTAAAAACTTACGACTTATGCATGGTCATTGCCACGATACTAGACATTCCAAAGCAGCTAATACTTAAGCCGTGGACTAATATAAGCACTTTTAAACTAAAGGAAAGTGTGTATTTTTTTTTAACACTTTCTATAGATAATTTTGAGGAGCCGTATGAAGGGTGACCTTCACGTACGGTTTTGAAGTGGGAGGAAATTTCGTGAGAGGTTTCTTTACCATAACCCTATCTGTTGTGGGAAAGAAAAAAAGAGGGTTTATCTTTAGTACGAGAGGATTAAGATATATTAACCAATAGTGTATCGGTTGTATTGTTTCTTGCATAGCCGAGTAGCCACGTTAACATTATATAAGCGCTGACAGCTTAAAAGCGCAAAAATAACCCTTACTTTTTCCAGAACATTCTAGAAGATTACTAGATAGATCGGTTTATTATTTAATACTTGCAAAAGTAAGTAAATAAATACGAAATGTTCATTATATTTTATCTTATATTTAAGAACGGGCTAACCCGTTCTTAAATAATTATAGCAATCAAAATAAAACCAAGTATGCAATTATTCAAAAAAATTTCTTTTCAATTAGTATCCAATAATAATTTAGACTTAAAATTCCTTCGTATATATAGATGAACTCCATCAAACCCAACTATTACTCATTTCAGTACACATCCTATTCATACTAAAAATTGTGGACCTATGGTATTGGATGCTCTTATAAAAATAAAAGACGAACAAGATTCGAGTATCGCCTTTAGACGCTCATGTAGAGAAGGTATTTGTGGTAGTTGCTCAATGAATATAAATGGAACTAATACATTAGCTTGTTTGCAACCATTAAATATAAATACTAGAACAATTACAATTTATCCGCTACCCCATATGTACATTATAAAAGATTTAGTTCCTGATTTATCTAATTTTTACGCACAATATAAATATATAAAACCGTGGCTTATAAATAATACACCTTCAAAAACAGAATATCTACAGTCTGAAAAGGATAGGTCAGAATTAAATGGTATTTACGAGTGCATACTTTGTGCCTGCTGTTCTGCTAGTTGCCCAAGTTATTGGTGAAACCATGACAAATATTTAGGTCCTGCAATTTTATTGCAAGCCTATAGATGATTAGCTGATAGTCGAGATATCAAAACTCAAGACCGTTTAGCATTACTTGGAGGTAAATCAAAACTTTTTAAATGCCATACCATTATGAATTGCAGTAGAACGTGTCCTAAATCATTGAACCCCGGAAAAGCAATAGCTTCAATAAAACATAGCATTAGCAATAGCTAATGCCCATTTGGTGAAATAGGTAAACACGACAGATTTAAAATCTGTTCTTTTTAAGTTACCGGTTCAAGTCCGGTAGTGGGCAGCTTCCAAAACACAGGATAAATGGCTGAGTGGTTTAAGGCAATGGTTTGCTAAATCATCGTATGAAATATTATACCGTGGGTTCGAATCCCTCTTTATCCGTTAAAGCTAATAGTAACATTTTTTTGCGGATATGATGGAAATGGTAGACATGTCAGGTTTAGGTTTTGATGAATATTATTCATGAGGGTTCAAATCCCTCTATCCGTATTTAATAAAAATGGGGAAGTAGTTTAATAGGTTAAAATATTGGTTTGTCACATCAATGAGTGAGGGTTCAAATCCCTTTTTCCCCGTAAATTTAACTTTTTAACATGACGAGGAGAGCTCGGTTTGGTAGAGCGATAAACTGTGACTTTATAGGCCATGGGTTCAAGTCCCATTCCTCGTCCATCTATAATAAAAACATTATTTATGCGTCTAATTAAAAAACCTCTTTTCAATATAGTTAATAATCACCTTATAGATTATCCAACTCCAATCAATATTCATTATGCATGAAATTTTGGGTTTCTTTCTGCAATGTGTTTAATAATACAAATAGTGACTGGAATATTCCTAGCTATGCATTATACCCCACACGTTGATTTAGCTTTTATTAGTGTAGAGCATATTATGCGTGATGTTAACTTTGGTTGACTTTTACGATATATACATGCGAATGGTGCTTCAATGTTTTTTATTGTAGTTTATATCCACATTTTTAGGGGACTTTATTATGGTTCTTATGCTGCACCTCGACAATTTGTTTGAGTGATTGGTGTAATTATTTTACTATTAATGATAATAACTGCTTTTATAGGTTATGTATTACCTTGAGGCCAAATGAGCTTATGAGGTGCTACTGTAATCACTAATTTAGTATCCGCTGTACCTTTGGTAGGTGATTCTATAGTTGCTTGGCTTTGAGGTGGCTTTTCTGTTGATAATGCAACTTTAAACCGTTTCTTTAGTCTACATTATTTATTACCATTTGTTATCGCAGCAGCGTCTTTAGTGCATTTAGCCGCTTTACATCAAGAAGGTTCTGGAAATCCTTTAGGTATCGATGCAAGCAGCGATAAGGTACCTATGTACCCTTATTTCATCGTAAAGGATTTGTTAGGGATAGTGGCCTTTATTATATTCTTTTCTTTTTTTGTATACTTCTCGCCTAATCTTTTAGGTCACCCTGATAATTACATTGAAGCAAATCCCATGGTAACGCCAGCACATATTGTTCCTGAGTGATATTTCTTACCTTTTTATGCAATCTTAAGAAGTATACCACATAAATTAGGTGGCGTTATATGTATGATTTTTGCTATAGTTGTATTAGCTCTATTACCATGAATACATAGTACAGAAATTAGAAGTTCGCGTTTTAGACCCATATATCGTGGTCTTTATTGAAGCATGGCTGCTTGTTGTTTAATATTAGGTTGAATAGGTGGTATGCCTGTAGAAGACCCTTACATAATTATAGGTCAGATAGCTAGCGTTTATTATTTTTTATATTTTTTAGTCATCCTACCTTTACTGGGTAGTTTGGAGAAGTTTTTATTAAGTTACAAAATTAATTAGATAAAATAGCGGGATAGAGTAAAAAGGTAACTCATTAGGCTCATGATCTAAAAATATAGGTTCGAATCCTATTCCCGTACTATCATATAAACAGACTCTAAAAATTTTAGAATACAATTTATATTAATAACCGGGATAAATGGCTGAGTGGTTTAAAGCTTTAGTTTTGAAAGCTAACGTGGTATCTATCCACCGTGGGTTCGAATCCCACTTTATCTTCAATTTGTTTGGCGTATAGCCAAGTGGTAAGGCAATGGTTTTTGATACCATGATTTCAAAGGTTCGAATCCTTTTACGCCAAACTAAACTTTTTTTGACAACTATTTTAAATTTATATGTCACACAGCCACCCCACACAAACTTTTTTTACCTCTACACAGCCCGCAGAGATATATTAGTACGCATACAAGGCTGTCGTCTTGTGTATGCTAAAATGTGGTTGTTATTCTTATATAAATTTAAAGTTCGCGTTTTAGACCCATATATCGTGGTCTTTATTGAAGCATGGCTGCTTGTTGTTTAATATTAGGTTGAATAGGTGGTATGCCTGTAGAAGACCCTTACATAATTATAGGTCAGATAGCTAGCGTTTATTATTTTTTATATTTTTTAGTCATCCTACCTTTACTGGGTAGTTTGGAGAAGTTTTTATTAAGTTACAAAATTAATTAGATAAAATAGCGGGATAGAGTAAAAAGGTAACTCATTAGGCTCATGATCTAAAAATATAGGTTCGAATCCTATTCCCGTACTATCATATAAACAGACTCTAAAAATTTTAGAATACAATTTATATTAATAACCGGGATAAATGGCTGAGTGGTTTAAAGCTTTAGTTTTGAAAGCTAACGTGGTATCTATCCACCGTGGGTTCGAATCCCACTTTATCTTCAATTTGTTTGGCGTATAGCCAAGTGGTAAGGCAATGGTTTTTGATACCATGATTTCAAAGGTTCGAATCCTTTTACGCCAAACTAAACTTTTTTTGACAACTATTTTAAATTTATATGTCACACAGCCACCCCACACAAACTTTTTTTGCCTCTACACAGCCCGCAGAGATATATTAGTACGCATACAAGGCTGTCGTCTTGTGTATGCTAAAATGTGGTTGTTATTCTTATATAAATTTAAAGTTCAAGTCTTTTTTTCTCAAAAGTGAGTCTGCTTGAACACCTTATTCAGTTTTAATTATAATTAAAACTGAATAAGGTGTTCAAGCAGACTCACTTTTGCAAGAGAAAAAAGACTTGAACTTTTAACCTTTAGTTTTGAAAACTATTGCTCTACCTATTGAGCTATTCTCTCTTAATTTGAGCGGATAATGGGACTCGAACCCATATCCTTTAACGTGGAAAATTACTGATGTACCAATTCATCTATATCCGCAATCAAATTAATTTTTTCTCAGATCAATAAATCGAACTACTTTATTTTGATTTCTATATAACTGAAGTGTGATTTGTTGTGTTTTAACTCCACTACGTTGATTCATTGTTAGTACAATGGAACCAATCATAGCTAAAAGTAGTATAAATGCGCACATAATAAATACTAAACTATACGAAGTATACAAAATTAAACCAATACTCTCTGTATTTGAAGGTAATTCATTTTCTTGGATCCAAGAAATTATTGTTGGAAAGTTATTTTGGGATAGTGGTACGCCTATATTATCATACGCTTCAATATCTAATTGTAGAGCAGTTCAAATCTGAATAAGTAAAATCAGACTTATTAAAATACCAATCAAAAAAATTGTGCTATAATTAATTTTTACTCCATCTATTTTAACGTTTAACATCATAACTACAAATAAAAATAAAACTGCAATTGCGCCTACGTATACGATTAAAAATAAAAAAGATAAAAATTCTGCTCCTAGTAATAATAAAATACTAGCAGTATTACAAAATACTACAATTAGAAATAAAACTGAATACACAGCATTTGACAGGCTTACCACCATACAAGCGGATATTAAAGAAATAATTGAAAAGATTCAAAAAAGAGTTGTACTTGTCATAATGTATTTTTAAGGTGGGCGTTTATTATAAACGCCCATTAATTAAAGTAAATTAAGTAAATAAAATTAAAAAAGCCATCATAAGAGCAAATAATGCAATCGCTTCTGTTAAAGCGAATCCTAAAATAGTGTAGCCAAACAATTCATTTTTTAGAGAAGGATTACGCGAATAAGCAATTACTAGCGATCCGAAAACAATTCCTACTCCAGCTCCTACCCCTGTTAAACCAATAGTAGCTAGTCCAGCTCCTATCATTTTTGCACTTTGTAAAGTTACGTTCATATTATATTATATTATCAAATTAAAAATCTCTAGTAAATTATTTGATTATTCTCATTCTAAAGCGCCTTTTTTTCATTCATAAATAAACCCTAATGTCAAAATGGCTAAAAAGGCAACCATAGATCAAAATCCAAAAGAAGGTAGCTGCCCAAGTACTAGTGACCAAGGAAATAAGAAACTTACTTCTAAATCAAATATTAAAAAAAGGATTGCGACTAAATAGAACCGAACATCAAAAGTTGCTCTCGCGTCATCAAATGGATTAAACCCACACTCATAGGCGCTGACTTTTTCTTGATCACTTTGTTGAGGATTTAATATATACGAAAGTATTAATATTATTAGAGAGATTAAAAAAGCTACTGCAAAAAAAGTGAGAATAGCAGAATACTCGTTATAAAGTACGTTCATTTGTTATGGTAATCAATCGAAAGAAAATAGTATCCCGGATACTAAAAGAACTCACCCTAATGATAAAGGTAAAAATATTTTTCATCCTAAACGCATTAATTGGTCATATCTATATCGCGGAAATGCTGCACGCACTCAAATAAAACCAAATAAAAGTAAAGTTGTTTTTAAACCAAATCAAAGTACGGGTGGAATCCAATAAAAAGGAAGCATATTGACTAAGGGTAATCAACCACCAAAAAAAAAAATAGTTGTTAAACTACACATAAGTATCATATTTGCATACTCGCCTAAAAAAAACAACGCAAACCCCATCGCAGAGTATTCTACATTGTAACCAGCTACAAGTTCTGCTTCTGCTTCTGGCAAATCGAAAGGGGCTCTGTTAGTTTCAGCTAATATAGAAATATAAAACATAATAAATATGGGAAACAGAGGTATTATATACCACATATTTTGTTGCGCCAGAACAATTTGAGTTAAATTTAATGTGCCTGCGCATAATAAAATATTAATTAAAATTAGACCAATGGAAACTTCATAAGATACCATTTGAGCTGCTGATCTCAAAGCACCTAAAAAAGCATACTTAGAATTACTAGATCACCCAGCAGTTATAATACCATAAACACCTAAAGATGATACTGCTAATATATACAAAACACCTATATTTAAGTCCGAAAAAACTTTCCCCTCATCTAGAGGAAGTACACATCATGCTAATAAAGCTAGCAAAAACGTTAGCACAGGTGCAGCTAAAAAAATAAAAATATTAGCACTAGAAGGTAGTATAGTTTCTTTTGAGAAAAGTTTTAACCCATCTGCTAGGGGTTGTAAAAGACCAAAGATACCTACCACATTAGGCCCTTTTCGTCGTTGCATAGCTGCCATCACTTTTCTTTCGGCCAGTGTCATATAAGCTACAGCGATTAAAAGTGGCACTATAATGGTCAACACTTTGATAATGTTAATTGCAATATTGTAAAACATTTTAATTGGTTATTTTATAAAAACAACATACAATGAACAAAATTAGAAATCAGATCTATCTTCAAAAAAATAAGTACAAGTAATAACATAGTTATACTTAATATAGTTGATGTAGTCTTTTCTATTGGATAAAAAATAAGTATGGTTTTTGTATGTGTAAAATACATCATTTGAATCAAACGGATATAATAAAAACACGAAACACAACTCAAAAATATTGCCATTATAGCTAATCCTATTAATTGTTCTTGCAAAAGTGAAAATAAAACAAATACTTTAGCAAAAAATCCTGGAAAAGGCGGGATACCTGCCATTGAAAATAAAACTGCTACAAGGCTACCAGCAAGTATAGGGTTTAACTTCACTAAACTAACGATATCCGTTAGATAGCGTAATTGGTATGTGCTAGGATATGCTAAGCATCGGAAGGAAAGCACAATAGAAAAAGTGGCTAAAGAAGTTAAAGTATAAACCAAGATATAAAATAGCGCACCAAATGCACCATTAAATTCCAACGTTGAAAATCCAGCTACAATAAATCCTACGTGACTTATAGTACTATACGCAATGAAACGTTTTCATTTTGTTTGCGCTAAAGCGCCAAATGTCCCTATTATCATAGATAAAAGCGCACAAATTATAAGTGTAAAATTTAGTAACAGCACAACTTCAGCACAACAAAAATAAAAGAATCTAAATATTAAACTTACTAATGCTAATTTTGGCAGTATACCAAAAAAAGATGTAACGTTAGTAGGAGCACCTTCATAAACATCTGGCGATCACATATGAAAAGGTGCTGCACTTATCTTAAAAAAAAGAGCTACTTCTATTAAAACGACACCAAAAAATGTTATGTTGATAAATGATGCGTTTTCCAATGTGGTACCTAAAAAAAATTTTGATAGATCTCCAAAATTAGTTAAACCAGTAGTACCATAAAGTAGTGAAATACCTAAAAGAAGCAAAGCTGAAGAAAATGCACCCAGTACGAAATATTTTAAACCCGCTTCTGTTGAAAATTCAGATGTTCTTTTAAAACTAGCTAATATATAAAATGCAATGCTTTGAAATTCAATTGCTAAATACATTGCCAAAAGATCATAAGAACAACTTACAAAAAGCATGGCAACAATAGCCAACATAGACACGATTCAATACTCGTAGAGATTTATTTTTTCTAGTCTATTGTAAGAAAAAATAATTAAAGACCAAAGTAGCGAAATTGCTAATATGGTGCTTTTTATACCGAAAGATAAAAAATCGTGCACTAAAAGTGAATTCCAGCTGGTTAGGCAAGGTATATTTGAACAAACTGTTAACCAAAGACTCACTATTAGTATTTGAGTTGAGAGACCACTTACATTGTGTTCAATAACTGGATGCCCTCTTCTATATGAGGTATTTAAAATTACACCATAAATTAATAAAGCACAAATTGCGTTTAAAAAGTAAATTTCTGTCAATAATGCGTAGAAATCATAAGAGGAGATAAATAACATAAGGATATTTTTTATAATAAATATAATATATTAAGATTGACTAATAATATTAAAAGTACTTTAATTAAAGACAAACACTGAAGTTTTATTATTTCTAGGTGTAAATAGTCCTCTATGATTACTTCTAAACCTAGGCTTGCATGTAAGAGGATAAGGCTTTGAAAGAGAACTAGAATCTCGGTATCAAATAAAAACCCAGGTATAAGTAATAGCCCTAAAAAACGTGGAAACCAATAAAAATAGGACTTCTTTTTCATAAATGCTAGAATTAGCGTTTTAATAAACTTCATAACATAAAATTAGTTAAAATATGCAATTAGGTTATAACTTGAACAGTGAATTTCAGATAGGAAAATTTCTGGATATATACCCATTCAGAGTACAAATACACTTAACGGAAAAAGGATACAAAATTCTCTTCTTGAAATATCTTGAAAATTTGTAATGTATTGAAGTTTTAAACTACCAAAACATACTCTATTGAATAGTCAAATAGAATACCCTGCCCCAAGAATCATGCTGAATGCACTTAGAAAAGTAGATATTGGACTAAATTGAAATACTCCCATTAACACTAATAGTTCACCAACAAAACTGCTTGTACCAGGAAAACCGATATTAGAGAAAGTAAAAAATAATAGTAATATGCTGAAAATAGGCATAACTTGCACGAGACCACCGTAGTATTTGAGAAGACGCGTTTTATGCCTATCGTATAAAATACCTACACACAAAAAAAGTGCACTAGAGACTAATCCGTGGCTAAGCATCAAGATTATACTACCTTCTATCCCTTGAGAGTTAAAAGAGAAAAGACCTAATGTGACAAAGCCCATATGCGAAACGGAAGAGTAAGCTATTATTTTTTTCAGGTCAACTTGTCTAATTGTAGTAAGTGAAGCATATATAGCAGCTATAATACTTAGTAAATAAATTAATGGAGCAAAATAAAGTGAGGCTTCCGGAAACAGAGGTAAAGAAAAACGTAAAAATCCATACCCGCCCATTTTTAAAAGCACACCTGCTAAAATTACGGACCCTGCTGTAGGTGCTTCTGCATGGGCTTCAGGCAATCATATATGAAAAGGAATCATGGGAATTTTTACTGCTAAACTAGCGAAAAAAGCTAGCCAAAGTAAAATTTGTGTTCTAACGTCAAAATTTATATTTCATAAAACTTGGATATCCGTGGTACCATGCTGGAAATAAATAGTTAAAATTGCTAGAAGCATTAGCAGTGAACCAGCTAATGTGTAAATGAAAAATTGATACGCAGCTCTAATTTTTCTTTCCCGTGACCCTCATACACCTATAATTAAAAACATAGGGATAAGGACACTTTCAAAAAATATATAAAAGAATAGGACATCTAAAACACAAAAAACTTGAATTAAAATAGCTTCAAGCAAAAGAAAACAAATTAAGTATTCTTTTATTTGGCTGTCTGGCATATTTCAACTTATTAATGTACAAACTGTAATTAATCACGTTGTAAGTATGATAAAAAATAAAGATATACCGTCTACACCTATTGTGTAATAAATATTATAGGAGGGAAATCAATTTATCGTATATATAAATTGGAATAAGGATGTTGTTGATTCAAAGCAAAGCCATAGCAAAATAGAGTATATAAACGCTAGCTGCGCTGTTGCGAAAGCAATATTTCTTATTAAATGAGAGTAAAATCTAGGAATAAAAATAAGTAATATAGCGCCACACAAAGGGATAAGTGAAGTCCATAATAATAAATTAGTTATCTGCATATATTTAAGTGTTAAAACTTTCGTAAACTACGCTACAAAGAGGGCTATAAAGCAAAATACTAGTAATCTGACATCAACTAAAAATTGTAGAAAATCTCAAACAGGAACTAGTAGTAAAAGGGAACATAAACCAAAAATCACGAAAAAGGTATAATGGGTTAGCTGACCAGTTTGTATTTTAATTACTTTTGTGGATCAATTTTTAATAGTACGCGAAATTCCATAAGGACCTACGAATTCTATAAAACCCCTATCAAGATTTTTGAATGAAATATTATAACCAAAGTACATTAAAGGAGATACAATGAATGAATTGTATAATTTATCTCAATATAACTTTTTGCTAAGGGAAAAGGCGAGTTTTCTAAATAAGTGATTATGAGCAAATTGTATATTATTTTTTAGTACACCTACGTTTATTGTATAAGCGAGAATTGCACCCATAGAACTTAACACAAACGGAAGTCATTTTATTAAAGAAGGCATAAATTCAACTTCCAATAGATTACAAGACGTAGGTAGAATATTGATAGCATTACCTCAAAAAGGAGTTCCAATTCCTACGAATATATCTTTTGTTAAGAAACCGACAAAAATACTAGATATAGCGAGTAATATTAAAGGAATTAGAATTAAAGGTGGCGATTCGTGTATATTTTCTATGTGTTTTCTATAGCTATTGGTATTTTTTATAAAAGTTAGAAAAATAAGCCTAAATGTATAAAACGATGTGAAGAGTACAGAAATATTAGCAAGTCAACAAGCATAAACGCCAAAAGAAATCTGTAAATTACTGTAATAACTTATTTGTGTTATCTCGATGATTAAGTCTTTAGAATAAAAACCTGTTAAAAAAGGGAATCCTGCTAAGGATAAAGAGCCAATTAGCATAGCAGCATATGTGATCGGTAGGCTATTTGCTAGCGAACCCATTCGGCGCATGTCCTGTTCATTTGATAGCGCATGTATTACAGAGCCAGCGCTTAGAAAAAGTAATGCTTTAAAAAAAGCATGATTTACTAAATGGAACATACCTACATTATAATAGGATAAACCACACACAAAGACCATGTAGCCTAATTGACTACAAGTAGAATAAGCAATTACCCGCTTTATATCGTTTTGAAATACTCCAACAATAGAGGCGAAAAAAGCTGTACTTGATCCAAGAAGAGTAATTAAAAGTAAGACATCCGAGGATAAATCAATAAGAGGTGAACAGCGCACTATTAAAAATACACCCGCTGTTACCATTGTAGCCGCATGAATGAGTGCAGAAACAGGAGTAGGACCTTCCATAGCGTCTGGTAGCCAGGTATGCAGACCTAATTGTGCAGACTTTCCAACAGCCCCTATTAATAAAAAAATACCTATTAAAGTCAAGGTATTTATGGAAAACCCACAAAAGGAAATACTATAATTTGTGTAGATGTTTGCGGAAGAGAATACTATTTCATAATCAACAGAACCAAAAAGATAAAAAATTGTGAAAATACCTAAACTTAATCCAAAGTCACCTACTCTATTTACTACCAGAGCTTTGATTGCAGCTTGATTTGCACAAAGTCGAGTGTATCAAAAATTTATTAATAGATAAGAAGCTAATCCAACTCCTTCTCAGCCTAAAAACATTTGCACAAAATTGTCAGCCGTTACTAATAAGATCATAAAAAATGTGAAAATCTCCAAGAAAGACATAAACCGAGGGCAATGAGGGTCGTGCTCCATGTATTGAATAGAATACAAATGGACTAAACTAGAAATAGATGTAATAACAACAAGCATTGTTGTTGTTAAACTATCAAATAAAAAACCTCATGAAATATTTAGTGCCCCTGAACTAATTCAAGGGCTCAAAGATATATAACAAGGAACTCCACAAAGACCTACTTCGAAAAAAGCGATTGAAGAAAAAAAGACACACAGGACTACGCAAGTTGTAGAAAACAAATTTGAACCTTTACGCCCTATTCATCTACCGCCTAACCCTGTAACTAATGTTCCCACTAAAGGCAGAGCTATTATTAATAAATACATAGTATATTTTATTAAGTTCAATAAGAATATGTTCCAGACTTGGTGATGCTTTTGCTACCATATAAAGACGTTTCCAGACTAATTTTAATAACTAAAGAATTAAGATCATTTAAAACTAACTTTGGCTTACTTATACTTTTTGTTAATAAACTTTTTGTTAGAGAAGCTAGTATATTTCTGATTGTTGAATAAATTCTACGTAACGTTTGAATATTTGAATCAATTAAATAGCTCGTTAAACGGATCTTTAATGCAATTTGAGTAATATCTTTTCTAAGCTTCCATCAGCGGACTAAAAAAATTTTTAATAAATTACTTAATATGAAATGGGTATAAACAACATAAGCAATTAAAAAGGTGAAAAATAGTCAAAATATTTGACCAAAAATAATAACGCGATCTAATTGTGGCATAATTTTTTAGTTAGTGCATTTCTAAAACATCATTTAAGTAAATGCAGGTAAGTAATGTGAAAACGTAAGCTTGTAAAAGAGCGATACCAATTTCTAAACCCACTAACGCTAGTAATAAAACTAATGGGATTATTTGTAAGTATACAAACACGCCTCCTATTGAGATCATTGTCCAAACAAATCCGGCAATAATTTTAAGTAAAGTATGCCCGGATGTCATATTTGCAAAAAGTCTTATCGATATTGTGAAAACTTTTACGACGTAAGATACGAATTCTATTGCAACCACTAAAGGTACAATAAATAAAGGAACTCCTTTAGGTAAAAAAATTGTGAAAAACTTTATACCGTGGGTTCTGAAGCCAATAATATTAATTCCTATGTAAATAGCTAAAGCTAAGCCAAATGTGAAAGCTATATGACTTGTTACAGTAAAACTATATGGTACCATACCTATTAAATTACAATAAAGTATTATTGTGAAAAGGGTAAAAATAAACGGGAAATATCGATAACCTTTTTTACCTAAATTATCTTTTACCAACGTTAAGGTGGTATCATAAAATATTTCTTTTACAGATTGTCAGTTTCCAGGAACTAATTTATTTTTGTATATGACTAAAGTGGATCAAAAAATAGATAACGCAACAGATAGTATCAAAAAAATGGACGCGTTTGTTAACGACATGTTTAACCCAAATAATTCTAAAGGAATTAAAGGTATAATTTCAAATTGTTCTAAAGGGCTTGCTGAAAAAAATGTTTGGTTTATATTGTACATATTTTATATTATGGTTTTGAAATAGTATAAGTCTAAATTGATTCGAACAATCAACCTTACGCTTATCAAGCGTATGCTCTAACCATTGAGCTATAGACTTAAACTTCTAAGAACCAGCTTCTAATTTTCTTATACGTTCGAATAAGTCTAATTTAGATTCAGAATGGAAAGATTTGATTTTTACTCGGTTAGCATAAAAACTACGTATTGTGGCTGTATCCTGTATACGTTGGCAAATCGTAATATAAGAAATTTTAGTCAGCTTTGTTTCTAAGTCTTTTACAATATGTAATCTTTTTAAATAAGGTGCAATAGATTGTAATGAGCTACTTTTTGATTCTAAAAGGAGTACAGTCTTAATTAAACATGTTAAATATGTGATTAAGTTCTTTAAAATATCAACATGTGTTATTTTTAGTGAATAACCTTGTCTATATTTTTTTCAAGTTATTATATTATCGTTAGTAATATGTTGAAAATTTGAATTGATTTTTTCTCCTCTTTCAGATAATGACGCATTAATTTGAGGAGATATATAATTTCATGTAATGTTTAGTCACGCAATAAAACAGAATAAAAGTATACTTTCTTCTGTAAAAATATAGATATTATGATAACAGATAATAATTAAGAAAGCTAGAGCATGTCAAAAAGTGAGCTTTATGGTAGGTAAATTAATAAGTTTCATCATAGATTTTTGGATATTAAAGAGATTTAGATTAGGTACCACCTCATCAGTAGATAGAAATAAATAAAAAAAGCCATACAACATCAACAAAATGTCAATATCAAGCTGCTGCTTCAAAACCAAAATGATGCTGTTGTGTCAAATGTGATTTTAATAAGCGAAGTAAGCAAATACCAAGGAAAATAGTACCTATAAAGACATGAAAACCATGAAAGCCTGTAGCCATATAAAATGTGGAGCCGTAAACACCGTCGGATAATGTAAAATTAGCCACGCTATATTCAAAACCTTGGAAACCTGTAAAAATAGCGGCTAAGATAACTGTCGTTATTAAAGCTAACGTTGCTTGCTTTTTATAGCCTGCTACAATGCTATGATGTGCTCATGTAACAGAACAACCAGATAATAATAATATTATTGTATTTAAAAAAGGAACTTCTCAAGGGCTAAACACAACTATTCCTTTTGGTGGTCACATAGAACCTATGTCAATAGCCGGTGAAAGACTACTATGAAAAAATGCTCAAAAAAAAGCAAAAAAGAAGAGGATTTCTGAAACTATAAATAAAATTACACCATAACGCAATCCTTTTTGAACAGCACCTGTATGATGCCCTGAAAAAGTGGCTTCTCTTGTAACATCGCGCCATCATGAGAACATTGTAAATAACAGTAAAGAAAAACCACTAAATAATAGGTACCCTCCATTACTGTATGCATGCATATACATAACTCCGCCTAAAGCACATGAAAAAGCGGCTATTGCAGCTGTTACAGGCCAAGGGCTGGGGTCAACTAAATGAAAAGGGTGGCGTTGTAATTGTTTAGCTGTTTTGATAAAGTTTAGATTTGTCGTAGTTGCCATAATAAGTTTTTTATTAAAGCGCTCTTTATTATTTAGAACGCTTTTTAATTTTTTTTAATAGTCGTATTGTATAAGTTAAGTATTTAGGATTAAATCAAAATAAAATAAAAATAGATGAACCAAAGAAAAATAGTTGGGCTAGAGATACACGCATATCAGATGCTTAGAATATTTTTAGGCTATTTATTCGCTAAGTTTATTAGCTACTCAAGAAATATAATTTGGTAAAGACACTGCTTCAACTACGATAGGCATAAAACCATGATTTACACCACAAATCTCGCTACATTGACCATAAAATATTCCTTCACGTTTTACAAAGAGCGAGCTTTGGTTTAATCTACCTGGTACAGCGTCACATTTTATACCTAAAGAAGGCACTGCTCAGCTGTGCAAAACATCTGCTGCTGTTATGATTAGACGTACGTGTGTATTTACGGGTATTACCATAGGGTTATCTACCTCTAATAATCTTAACTGACCTAAAGTTAAATCTTCTTCTGGAATCATATAACTTTCAAACATTATAGTGTTATCGTCTTCATTTGTATAGTCCGAGTATTCGTAACTTCAATATCATTGATGACCTACTGTTTTAATAGTTATTGCAGGCGCAATTATTTCATCCATAGAGTATAGCAGAGCAAAAGAAGGCACAGCAATCGCCAACAAAGTGATACTAGGAGTAACAGTCCAAATTATTTCGATGGCTGTTCCATGAACCGTGGCAGAAGGGTACTCATTTTTTGTTCAGTGATAGTGCCATAACGTGCGTGCTAATATTCAAGATACAAAAATTGAGATAGCACAGATAAAAAACATAAAATCATGATGAAGGTTAATGATTCCCTCCATTATAGGTGTTGCAGGATCTTGGAAGCCTAATTGCCAGTCTTCTGCAGAATCACTAATAACTATTCTACTCTGTAGTAGTTGGGTTAGCAAAGCTAACCCTAAAAATAATATTGTAGTATTTTTTTTTATCATAAGTTAATTTATTTTTAAAGATGTTTCTGTTTCTCTTATAACTGGAATCTCATTGAACGTATGGTAAGCTGGAGGAGAAGAAATTTCTCATTCTAATGTAGTTGAGCCCATTTTTGAATCTTCAAAGTTCCATGGGTTATTTCTAGCAGGTGTCTTTTTTGCTGTTACAAGTGTGTTAAATACAAGATAAAAGAAAAACAGCGTGCTAAATAACGCAACATATGAACCGTAAGAAGCTATTGCGTTCCAACCGGCATAAGAATCTGGGTAATCCGGAATACGTCTAGGCATACCAGCAAGCCCTAAAAAGTGCATAGGGAAAAAGGTTAGATTTACACCTATAAAAGTGCCTCAAAAGTGAATTTGACCTAGTATTTCAGAATATTGAAATCCGGATATCTTTTCAAACCAATAATAAAAGCCTGCAAATATTGCGAAAACAGCTCCCATAGACAGAAGTAGAGTAGGAGACTAATCTTTTTAAGTATCAAAATCCTCTCTCCAAACCATACGTGCGCTTTTCAGCGCATATGGCTTTCACTTCAAAAGAGTCACTTAAATAATTTTTGAACCATCATACTTACCCTTGTGAATAAGTTGGTGGCAATTTCGACAAACGGGTATTTGCTTCCTATTCATTTTGACCATTCGAGAAGTTAACCAATCCGTGGAAGAGTTATTCTTCAGTTTATTAATGTGATGCATTTCAGTAGTATCTTGCTTTCCACATAACATACAAGCTTGCTCAAAAGTTGCTAAACTTCTTTTGAAATAATTGGAAGATTTCTCTATATGATCAATAGGATCAAATATTTTCGTTTTGATAGGGTTCTTAGGTCTGGAATACGATATTTTAGGAAAGCATTGGATAATCTCCCCTTTTTCGTTTTTTATTTCAAGATTAGCTCCATAATGTTTAAACACTTTTTTAAGAGTCCCCAATTTCATTTTTGAAGCTATAGTTAGAGCACAAGAATATTTTAAGGTTCAATGTATTCTTGCAGATAGACGACCATAGTTATTAGCCATAGAATAATAATTTAATAATCCACTTTGCAGTATTTTATACCTATAAATTATTTCCGCCATTGGTTCATGTAGAAGTTTTCCGAATCTCCTAGGAGATCCATCAGTTTTGCAATACCCTACCGAACCTAGTTTCAACACTATCTTACCAATAGGAGCATCCAATAAAGGTCGACTTGTAGTTCTTACAAGCTTGTTTCCTCTTTTTGGAAGATATTGTATTTTATCTTTGGGAGGCATTGATATATGAATATTGTGCCCTAAGAAAAAAGCGCAATCATGTTTAGCATGCGTGATTTTTGTTTTCTCAATATTAAGTTCAAGTAAGAACTCTTCTTTAAGAATACTCGCTATGCTAGTTCTAATTCCTTCACAGTCTGCTTTCGAACCAATGATTCCGATAAGAAAATCATCCGCATACCTTACATATTTCATTCTTTTAAAATAAGCATCATTTCCCATAGCGGGATAAATAAAATTTTTTCTATCTACTTTTCCATCTCTAACCATCTTAGTATATTCAGGATTTGCTTTTCGACGGACACCTCTATTAAAGTTTTCCGACATTTCCAATATTTTTAAATCAAAATCATGTAAGTAAATATTGGCTAGTATAGGACTAATAACTCCACCTTGTGGAAAGCCTCTACTAGTGCTTACGACATTTCTTTTGGAAAAGCCGTATCCTGCTTTCAAAACTTTATATATTAAATCAATGAAGGCTTGATCTTTAATAACTTTCGCTATTTTTGAAACTAAATAAGTATGATTCACAGTGTCAAAATATTTTGATATATCCCCCTCAATAAATCAAGAGGAATACCCCATAGTCATTTTTACCTGATTAAGAGCACTGTGACAACTTTTGTTGGGTCTAAACCCATGAGAGGAATCTACAAAAATTCTTTCGTAAACTAACTCCAGCAGTTGCCTCATGCCTTCTTGAATGATTTTATCTCTGGGATTGGGTATACCAAGAGGTCTTTCACCACCTTTCGGTTTAGGTATAAACTTTCGCCTAACGGGTTCAAAATGATAGGACCCATTAACTATACTTTCAGCAGCTTTTTCAAATCATTCTAATTTTATGCCGTCCAATGTTTCATTACTCAGTCCAGGAGTGAGAGCTCCTTTATTAGACTTGATTTTTGAATAACTTGCAATAAGAAAATTTGGATTCCGAAGTAAACTACTTAATCCTTCAATTCTTTTGCCGGTTTTAATATATTCTAAGACTTGTTTGTCAATATTATTTAAGCCTACTTCTATAGATTCATAACCCGAGAGCTTAGAATTTAGAATAGCTTCTGAACTAGGACCCTTCCTAACATAAGCTAAGCAGCTTATATTTCGTACTACGATCCCTCCGAATCCTCCAGTTTTTCAACTTTCAGGATTTCCCGAATTCTTACGCTTACCATTAATAACTACCTTTAGGTTCTCCTCAGCTTTAAAAATTTTACTTAAATTTTGGGTACCAGACCATTCCTGTAAAGGTCTAACTATGTAAAAACTTTCACCGTGAGATACTTCATTATTTCTAATGATCGGAACTTCATATCCGCCTGGCTGATTGTAGAAGGAGTTCGTTAGCCTAACCGTGTGTAGTATAACTCGGAGTTTACTATTTCAAAACTCCTTTATCAACATGCTGTAGTCCTCTTTCTGTTGGCCAGAAATAAGTAAGTTGATTGTTTTAATGTATAAATTGTATAACATTTAATTATATAATTCAAGAATGGTAATACATGCTCACTGAAGTAAGCGACGATAAACGCAATTAGACGGCGCACCATAGTGGAAGTGAGCTACGACATAATAAGTATCATGTAAAGATATATCAAGTCCGGAGTTAGCTAGTATAATACCAGTAAGTCCTCCTATAGTGAATAAAAATATAAACCCTATAGCAAATAACATAGGGGTTTTTAAAAAAATAGACCCTTCTCACATAGTAGCAATCCAGCTATGAACTAGAACCCATACCCCCGAAGGCAATATAGGTCCCTTTCCCGAACCGTACGTGATAGTTTCCCATCATACGGCTCTCCATTAAATTTATGTTTTGTTGCGATGATACTTCATATGACATTCCCTGCAAAGTGAAATTTGTTTTCTATTGGCCCGAACCGTTAGACGGTCCACTTCGGAAATTTTGGGGTTAAGATTCTGCATTTTTCTAATATGGTGCATTTCCACTCTATAGTCCGATCCACATTTAGCACATACAAGTTCATATAGCGTTGCCGTAGATTTAAATTTAGCATATAAATTTGGAATCACGGGCGATACATCGGTTTTAAACCTGGGTTCGTTGGCTATAAATTTAGGATCGTATAGAGCAAACTTGCCTGAACTTAGATTTGGACCAAACTTTTTAAAAACCTTAGTAACTGACAGATTGAATTTCCTTGCCAATAGTTTGGCTACAGATGAATATATCACTCACCTTATTCAGGACACGAATTGGCTATAGTTACCTACAAAAGAGTAGTAATTTATAAAGCCCCTTAGTACTGAGTTGTAAAGGTGTATAATCTGATCGTGATTTAAAGATAATCATAAAAATCTAGGCTTGGGTACATTGCCCGATAACATGCTGATACTTGCAAGTTTACTTCTAATTCGGTCAGTACTAACGTGAAATTGAAGCTGAAGGTTTTGCCTTTGTTTAGACGGACTACTTTTTGCGAAATATTTTACATGTTTAGACCGAAATATGTTGGTTCCTAAAAATACAACTTTATCTTTATTAAGGTTAGTAATTTTAGTCTTAGAGTCGTTAATATCGAGGCGCATAACGTTATTCAAAAAAGATCTGACCCTTTCTAGAACTTGTCTCGTTTCGATAAAACTACCCCTAATCCCAATTATTCAGTCATCAGCATACCTGATATATCTAAGTCTTTTATACGAGGAGTCATTAAAATCCATAACTGGACTTCGTTGAGATATCTTATAAATTTTCTTAAGTTTTATCATGTCTCCTGATCGTTTAGAACACTTGATTTTATATCTAGAGTTCTCATATGAACTAAGATTTTTTGCTCTAACGCCTTTGTCAAATTCGTTTTTGAGATTTTCTACAAATACATCTAATTGATGCATAAAGATATTGCATAAAATAGGACTTATAATAGATCCTTGAGGAGTTCCGACAATGTTATGAGAAATAACTTTGGTCTCGAAGTACCCTGCTTTTAAACTTTTTGATATAAGTTTTGTAAACTGTCTGTCTGAAATCTTGGATTCTATTAATTTCATCAACAAGTTATGATCAATATTGTCAAAGCACTTAGTAATATCTCCTTCTATAACTCAAGTTACTGGCTTAAACTCAAGTTTTATCTTTTCCAAAGCGGTGTGGCAACTCTTTTTGGGTCTAAAACCATGGGAAGACTTCAGAAAAGTAGGTTCAAAAACCGCATTTAAAATAATTCGTATAGCTTCCTGTACAATTTTATCTCGAGGAGATGCTATTGTTAAAGATCTTTCACCTCCGGAGGGTTTGGGAATTTGAATTCTCCTGCCCGGTTTAAAATGAAAAGATTCTTCCATTAAACTATTGGAAATATCTTTTAATATATCGTATGATATACCATCGAGCGTTTCAGTAGTTATTCCCGAAGTCATATTACCAGGTTTGCTCTTGATATTGTTATATGCAATATTTAGAAAATTTACATCACATAAAATGCGGTATAGATCCCTGTCAATAATTTCTTTTGGAAATTCCATTGCTCTTTTAACAAAACTCTCAAACTTTCGCTCTACATTAATTGTACTTCCTGTACTGTAAAGTTTTCTGTTTAAGAATGATTTAACTGTGGACCTTTCGAAGTTTTTGATTCTTCGTACTACGTCCACTCTGTCACCATATGCCTGTCGGCACTTAGGTGATCCCGTATTTCCGACGTTGGAATTATTATTTCTTTTAGGTTGCGAATTGTCTACGTTTAAATTAATTATTTTAATCTTTGTAAATCTAGCTGGTCTTCTAATCAATATTCAGATAATCGGAAGTAGATTTAAATACCCCATGACATTCAAGGTATTCCCCATAAAGCGAGGGCAATAGTAGAATCACTTCGGGTCACATAACCCTAACCGTGAGAAAATTGTCTTGCAAAATTTATTCATAAATGTTTAGAAGTTAACTTCGCTTTACTTGCATGCTGTGTTCAGCAATATCCTTTCGATATTACCTAAGCAAGTTGACAAATAGATGTTCCAGCTGTCTATAATCACTAAATGATCACTTCCAAAATCGACGAAACGGCGCACAAATATTTTTATTCCTGTAGGAACAGCAATGATCATGGTTGCGGCTGTGAAGTAAGCTCTTGTATCTACATCAAGGCCAACAGTATACATGTGATGCGCTCAAACGATAAATCCTAAAATACCTATAGAAAGCATAGCATAAATCATTCCTATATAACCGAAAACAGGTTTTCTAGAAAAGGTAGAAACGATGTGACTGACGATGCCAAATCCAGGCAAAATTAGTAGGGGTCAGAAATAGAAACTTGACAACGAGGTTGTTTTAGCGTCAATAACTGCCCTCAGAACCGTACGTGATAATTTCTTATCATACGGCTCGCCGAACTTAAATTGTAAATAAAGTTAAAATTGAAAGAAATACATCTAAATTTCCTTCATATTTTTCTGAAATAATAACGTTTCTTCTGGTGAAAGTGTTTTATTATGTAGCTTCAAGTGATGTTCTCGACAAAGAGGAACCTGCTTCCTGTTTATCCCAGCCATTTGCAGAGAGAAAAAGTCTGCTTTATTGCTACAAAGTCTTGTTCTAATGCCAGCTATACTACGTATATGATGCATTTCTACAAATAGAGAACTACCACATATTAAACAAACTTTGTTCAGATTAGATTTAGTAATTTTTTTAGATCAAGAGAGTAATTTTTTCTCAAAAGGAATAGGGCTATTAATTTGGAAGGCCTGCGTCCTCTTAAAGCTCGTTGGTAAAAACAGGCTTTTTTTTGTATTCGGGCACGCCAATTTAGAGCCGAATTTCTTAAAAGTCTTCGATGTGAAACGTAACTTGTACTTTAACGCTAGAGTTCTAGCACAGGAAAATTTCATATAATGAACTCATGATCCTAAACTTTTGTGGTTGTCCACAAATGAGTAGTAATTTAGTACTCCTCTTACTATTGAATTATAAAAAAATAAAATGTCTGCATGGTCCATATTAATCAATTTACCTACAAAGGTAGGTTTATAATTAATCCCATCCCTACGGAAAAATCCTTCAGCAGTAGCTTTATCAAAGAGTTTTTTAATAGGGGCATGCAAACTTAAACGCGGAGTGACTCTTGTCTTGATGGACGTTTCTCTAGAGGGAAAGTTGATCAATCGAATAGGTTTCTCTTTCTTTCAGTTACCTTTGATAAGGGTACCTAGGAAAAATATATCCTTTTCTCTAATATGAGTAATTTGTGTCTTCAGCTCATTCAAATTTAATTTCAAATGATTACAAAGGAATTCCTTAATCATATTCTTAACTTCTAAAGCAACTTCATGGGAGCTTGTAACTCCCACAATAAAATCATCCGCATATCGAACAAAGTGAATTCTGCAAAAGTTAGGATCTAGGGGGTTCAGACTATGCACTTTTCAAAGGTCTCTTCTGACAAGCTTTTTCTCGAGAGGCGTTTTAAGGTTGGATAGTTTATACTGTAGTTTTCTGAACTGTGGGTTCTTCGCTCTACTAGTCCCTGTATCGAATTTAATTTTTAGTTGAAGTAGAAATAAATCTAGCTCATGCAAATAGATATTGCATAGGATAGGACTCAGAATGCTTCCTTGAGGGGTGCCCAATTTAGTTCTTGTGAATATTCCTAAATCTATAAACCCAGCCTTCAACCCTCTTTTAATTAAAGTTAAAGTCTTATCACAAGATATCCTCTTGCTTAGAAGCCCCAATAAAATAGAGTGATCAATTTCATCAAAGCACTTCGAAATATCTCCTTCTATAATTCAGGGAACTCCGTGAAACTCGCTTTTTACCATCTTTAAAGCGGTATGGTTGCCTCGGTTAGGCCGAAACCCGTGAGAATTTCTCAAGAAGCTTGGTTCAAAAATCGATTCTAGTACTAGCAGAATAGCTTTTTGAACAATTTTTTCTTTCGGGCTAGCAATACCTAATGGTCTTTTATCCGCTGAACCGGGCTTAGGAATGTACTTCTTACGCCCAGGGCTGAATAAAAATTTACCTTGCTTTATTTTGGTACTAATATTTTGCAGTCACATCTTGTCTAACCCATCTAAGGTGGAACCATTCACACCAGGTGTCATGTTTCCAGGATTACTTTTTATGAGTTCATATGCTAAAATAAGGACATTCATATCAGATATAATATGAATAGTATTCTTATTAACTTGAAATTTATTTTCAGAATTAACTTTTCTCAAATCTACTAACCTAGCGCACTCTTGCGAGCTAATGCAGGGTTTTTCACTTAAGAATCTAAGTTCTACTCCCCTTTGGTAGTTTGAAGAAGATTGAATTCTTCTACCACCTACTACGAGAGTTCCGTACTCATGAATCTTTCGATTGGTAGGGTATCCCGAGTTCTTCTGTTTCTCGATCAAGCTCATTTTAGAACGTTGCATATCATTTAGGAGCTGATGGCTCTGACGTGTAATAATTATTCAAGGGAAGGTAAACATTCTGGTACCGACCCATATTACATAAATACTGTTACCTGAAATGTTATGTATAAAGTTTAGTGTGGAACCGTCGATATGTATCAACTTTATTATCTTATTCATGATGAGCATAACTAGCCTACTATTTTTAGGAAATTCAGGTTCCTGCAAGAGACTTTCATTCCCGCTTTTAATAGAATTGTTTCCAACTTTATTAAGGGAAAGTGTTTTAAGACAAAAGGAATAATTAAGTCTATCTTTATTAACTATTCAGTTTAAAGATTTCGAGATAAGTAATTTAAAATAATAAACCATCTTATTTAACAGAATTAAACGGCGCACAAATGTACACTTCCGGATGTCCGAAAAATCAGAATAAATGCTGATACAATACAGGATCGCCACCACCTGAAGGGTCAAAAAATGTTGTATTAAAGTTTCTATCTGTTAACAGCATTGTGATGGCCCCTGCCAAGACAGGTACTGCTAGTAGTAAAAGAAACGCAGTAATGAGGATAGATCAAACAAATAGCGGTATTCGATACATACTTTGTCCTGGATTGCGCATATTAAATATCGTCGTAATGAAATTAATAGCTCCTAATATAGAAGAAGCACCTGACAAGTGTAAACTAAAAATAGCAAGATCAACAGCACCGCCTGAATGGCTCTGAATAGAGCTCAAAGGCGGATATAAAGTTCAGCCTGTGCCAGCGCCTACTTCTACCATCGCAGATCCTAAAAGAAGACACAATGATGGAGGTAGTAGTCAAAAACTTATATTATTTAATCTAGGAAAGGCCATATCTGGAGCACCTATCATAATAGGTACGAATCAGTTTCCAAATCCTCCAATTAGGACGGGCATAACCATAAAGAAAATCATCAAAAATGCGTGCTCTGTAACTAGTACGTTATACACTTGATGATTGCCTAATAATAGTTGATTACCTGGTTGTGCTAGTTCCATTCGGATCAATATAGACGCGCAAGCACCTAAGATACCGGAGAAAGCGCCAAAAATTAAATATAAAGTACCTATATCTTTATGATTGGTCGAGTATATTCAACGGAAAATTCAGTTATTTAGAGACTTTTGCACTAAATTATATTTTTAAGTTTTAGTATATATATATATGAATAAAATACATTGTTTAAATATTTTTAACGACCTAGGGATCCCAAAATAATTTGGTAGATCTAGAAAAATCCTTTTTACTTTTGAATTCTTATGGGCTCACGTATTTGTATAAGGATTTTTATATTAAAAAGTTACTCTTAGTGAGGATTGAACTCACGTCGATGCCCTGAAAAAGCACTGTCCTAACCATTAGACGATAAGAGCCATAACGGTAGAGGGACTTGAACCCACAACTTACGGATTATGATTCCGTTGTTCTAACCAATTGAACTATACCGTTATTAAAGCGGAAATCCTAATGATTTTAAAAAATACAAAGCTATTTCATTATTTTTACTATTAGCAAGTTGATAAGAAAAAGCAATACTTAAATGTTTATTAGATGTTTTTTCTAAGGACTTAAGAAAATTTGAATTGGATGCAAAATATTCAATAATATTTAAGAAGTTTTTACCGTGCACAGTTAATTTATTGTTTTTGTCACTTTTTAAATTGTTTTTGTAGCCTAACAAAGATAAATTCTCTAAAATAAAATAAGTATTAATACCGTTACATTTTAGTATAAGATTAGAAACGTCTTTTTGGCTACTGAAAACAACATGATTGTTTCCTACTAATTGAATAGAGATTAGATTTAAGCAAACCTGCTTAATGTCGCTAGTTTGAATATTTTTTACTCTGACATTAAGAGAAGAGAAAGTAGGCATACTATTATGATTTTTAATCGAAAATTGAGTTAAAAGATCATAGTCAGCCAAGTTATTTTTGTATTGTAATATTCTAGAACGCATTGATATTTTTAGATTTGGAGACAACCGGATTTGAACCGGTAATCTTATGCTTGCAAAGCATACATTATACCTATTAAACTATGCCCCCTTTTTTAGATATATAATTATCAAGATAAATAATTGTTTATATACAAATATTTAGATTGAAAATCGACCTAAAATCGTTATGACGAAAAGGAACAGTTAGAATTAAAAATAAGCGAAGCGCAGCAATAGCGAAATGGAATGGAATGGAGCGATATAGGAATCTATAACGCGCGCGCGGGCCGTCTAACTTTGCTAGACGGCCCGCGCCGAGGGGGTTCGGGGTCTCCCCGACCGGGGTTTATTCTCGTGGTGTTGCAAAAAAGGGGCTAGAGGGCTTTTTTACACTTGTTAAGATTGTGTTCATGCAGGTCGTTTTAAAAAAACTTTGTTTTTGGTTCATTGAATATTGCAATAGAATTAAGAAGCGCCAAAAATGCTGTATGATTTGTGAAAAGAGGCTTCTTAAGTTCAATCTCATGTATGCGACTTGCGAAAATATTTGTGTAAAGTTGTTTGTTTTGTAGATTTTTTAGTCATAATTGTATAAGACATATCTAAATGTTTTTCAATTTCACGATGATTCCTATCCAAGAAGGTATAATTTCATGCAAGAGATAGTAAATTAAAGCTTATAGGGGCTCTCTAGAGAATATCGATTTTTTGGTGGGGTGATGTCCTTGTGATATTTATTTATGTGCAGGTTTGTTTATATACCAATATTTAGATTGAAAATAGCACGATTTTCAATCTAAATATTGGTATATAATAAGAATTATTATATTATCCCTCCGAAGGAGGGATAATATATAATGTATGCATTTAATTATGACCATTAACACAAAATAAAATCATACCACAATTACACATTAATAAATTAATTTATATAAAATGACTTTCATCAAACGCATTGTAGAGCAATTGGACTTAAAAGTAGTTTGTGTCATAGTATCTGTTAGCACACTTGTTACAGGTACTATAGTAAAAAACTCACTAAAAGTGATTTCAATCAACTGCCACTAGAAAAGCCTTCTCATCTAGAAACGCTAAAAGAAAGACTATACGATGCTAGAAAGCGTAAAAAACTGTTAACCAATTAAAAAATAAAATTTTGAGCTTTAACAAAGTACTTAAAAGATTAGATTTTCAACACAAGCACATAGGATCTATTGCTGCTTACAATAAAAAGTACAGGAAAGCTCTAAACAAATATAGAAAGAACAAACATTTGTACGATACTTTATTGCCTAAATTAAATTCACCTTATTTTAACAGCTTATTCAATTTAAAGTCGCACAAATCTTTACTAATAGCACAAAATATTGAATTAAAAAGTTTACTTGTAAACCATGGTTTTCGTATCTAAATCAAAATTTTGATTTATCCATCATTCTAATTCCTATCGTACTTGTGGGAATACTGTATTTCTGTTTAATTCACTGAAAACCAAGTTGATATGTACTTCGCCGTATTTTTTTAGGCCACACCATTTTAGTTTTTTCAATTTGGATTTTCTCCGTTTATGATATAAATCAAACTTTTGGTGAAAGTTTATGAAGCTTTTTTTAAACTTTTTTTTTCACTCAATCTGTTTGCGAACACATATTTCTAAATAATTTTTAAAACGACTCATGTCCAAAGTATTTGAACTCAATCCAGCCGTAACTAAACATAAAAAGCGCGTTGCGGCCAAATCTTTCCAAGTTACAACAAAAAATGTAGCTTCTTTGCCTAGTTTTAATTTATAACAAACTCCTACAAAGAGAAAAAACAATAATAATAAGCTTTTCTAGTAGCTGAAATAACTCGGACCAAATTTTATATACGTATATTGAATTTTCTAAGAAACGTAATTTCACAAATCTGAATCATTTTGACTACTTAACTAATTCTCCAAGCTCCTTTTCAGATCCAATAAATAAGCAAGAGCCCATCCAAAAATGCGTATCAAATCAACATAGTAAAATTTTTAGTAATCTACTAAAAAAGCGGCTTGTAAGAGAGCACTTCATCATGAAATAAATCGAATCTGGTGTTACTACACCAATATTTTTTAATTTTGATGAACCAGATATTAAACAAAAAAATAAAAGCCCAACATAGAACGATTTTGCAAAACAATCCTAAGGCAAAATAATAAAAATAACTTATCGGAATGTTCTATCCAGTTATGAGAACAAATATTCGACATACTAAACAATAATACTAGTCCTTTTTCACGCTATTATAAAAAACCCCAACTCCATATATGAAGTAAAGAACCTAATATGGGAAAAAGTGCGCTGTTAAATTACTTGAAAACTACTACCGCTTGTTATATGTGACCCCAAGACAACTGATAAGATTATTATGAAAATCATTTGTATCAATTTATTCTATGAGACGAATTTCACCTTATCGGTAAACAAATCGAATTCTTAAACCAGTTTTTAGCTGGTGATAGCATGCGCCTTGCAATGAAAGGTAATTTTACTTTAAAACCGGATAATCCATTGGTTATTATGACATCCAATTACAGTTTACAAGAACATGTTAACAAAAAGTTTAGTGTTCGGGATCAGCGAGAAACTGCTTTAAAAGCCTTAAAAACACGCATTATTGAAATAACAGAAAGTTTTGATGTTTGACAAACTTTAATTTTAAAATGTACAATTACAAAATAGTTAAAATTTATGACACTTTTTGCCTCTCATCGTTCTATGGCGGGTTTTTTCCGGTCTAGCGGCGTAGTATATTTTTAATAAAAGAAGTATTATCTGTGTAAAACCTTTAATAAGTCATTTTTAATTAAAATAGCTTAATTATCACTTAAAATGACTTAGTTATCAATTAAAAATAGCCTTCTCTAAAAAAGAAAAATAGCACTATAAAAGCTGAAATAACCGTTATGGGCCTTTTTTACTCCTGGCAGCCCTCCAGGCTATTTTTTATGACACCATCTTGGGGCGTAATAAAGATCTTAGGGGTTAAATAAAAGAAAAGATATAAAGTATAACCTTATTATAATTTAAATAAAACTAAAAAGTGTAATTACACGAGTTGGGGGGGTCCCAACAGCTGCATAGGAAGTTGCCGTAGTAATAACTTGAACGCGACGAGCAATAAACCGCGCTTTCTGTTATTAATTAAATTATTACTAGCTGAAAAAGGGCAAATCACACCAAAAATGTTTTCAAAATAACACCTTTTCTAAAACACTGGTGTCATTTGCTAAAAGTACATTGAATTTGGGTCGATTTTCAATCTAAATATTGGTATATAATACAATAAAAAGTTTATTATAAAATAGTCCTTTAAGTTAGTAACAATACAAAACATGCGTTTTCTACTTGTTTAATTGGTTAATTATACTTTCGAATAATCCTGAAGTAAATTATACAAGAATATTTGTCCCTATTTCCAAAATATAGATAAGTAATCTAAATATACAAGTGGAGAAAAACGTCTGTAGCTTAACTGGATAGAGCGTTAGATTACGAATCTAAAAGTTGAAAGTTCAAATCTTTCCAGACGTAAAGTAATTAGCTCAATAGGTAGAGCGTTTTGTTTACACCGAAATGGTTAGGGGTTCAAGTCCCTTATTACTTAAAATAAAAATATTATGTCAACACTAAACCAAAAAATAAAAAATCCAAGAAAGCACAAAATTACCAAAGCAAAAACACCCGCTCTCAATAAGTCGCCTCAAAAAAAGGGTGTTTGCACAAAAGTGTATACTACTAACCCTAAAAAACCGAATTCTGCCGAAAGAAAGGTAGCTAAAATACGTCTTAGTACCGGACGTTCTATCATAGGCTATATAGGAGGTGAAGGCCACAATTTACAAGAACATTCAGTTGTTCTGATAAGAGGTGGTCGTGTAAAGGATCTACCTGGAGTACGTTACCATATTGTGAGAGGCGTTTACGATTTACAAGCAGTCGTTAAACGAAAAAATGGTCGCTCTAAATACGGGAAAAGAAAAGTTTAAGTCTAAATAGCTCAGCGGTTAGAGCAAAAGATTGAAAATCTTTGGGTCAGTGGTTCAAGTCCACTTTTAGACATTATTTTTTGCAAAAAATAAGCATGTAACCAAAAAGAATAACTCAAATAGTACTATTATAGAAATTATGAAAGTAATTTGTATAAAACTTTCTTGCGGTAAACACACAGAAGCCGACAAGCATACGAAAAAGAAAGTATATTTTTTATTTTTCCGGAAAAATAAATGCAAATTAATCATATTGTCCACTAAGTAAAAACAAATTAGCCTAGTAAAGAAGAGATAGACAATGTTAGATAGTAAACACATTGTTTGTAGTGTTCAACAAACATATGTTGCTATCCTTGCCTCCAACTGCACTTTAAATGCATAAACTATCGTTACAGTTCAAGTGTCTAAAAAAGCGTAAGTGTAGGGCAAAATTAAAAAGTAGCACAAAAGTAAACTAGCTAAAAACGTAATAAATGTCAATGATTGCATATTTTTAAAGAACCAAACCTGTGATTTGTATCAACTCGAATTAAAAAAGCGGCTGCAATGATAATATGCAAAAGGATAATTTATGCACAAAACTAGGTTAAAACTAATATACATAGAAGTTGAAAATAGTTCAGCAATATGTGTCGCGATGAATGCCCCCTCGTTTATAAACAAAAAAGTATACGTTTCAAAAAAAAACACAGCCTCATGATAGTTTATAACGACTAGCAACGAGAGAAAAAAACTAAGTAGAAAGTAAACGAATCGAAATTTAAATTCGATTAAATAACAGCGTAAAGGGATTTGCATTATTTCTTATAAATATTTAAAAGTGTAATACTGGGGTAGTTTTAATTAATAAAACATTGTTTAATAACAATATTTAGATTGAAAATCGTACGATTTTCAATCTAAATATTGTTATTAAACAATAGTATATAATTAATTATTTTATTACAGATTGTAACATATATCTAACCGCTGAAGAAGAGATGGCTGAGTGGTCGAAAGCGATAGATTGTAAATCTATTGATTAAAATCATCGTAGGTTCAAATCCTACTCTCTTTATTAAAAAGATGTATAGCTAAACGGTACAGCAACAGACTTTTAATCTGCTTATTTTGGGTTCAAATCCCAATGCATCTAAAGTAAAAACGTTTTTAGTTTAATTGGATAAAACATCAACCTTCTAAGTTGATTAGTGTAGGTTCAAATCCTACAAAACGTATTTCTGTATAACTATTTAGATTCGATTTTCAATTTAAATATTGTTATTAAGTAATAAAACATTATGGGTCAAAAAGTTAATCCAAGAGGATTTCGAATAGGTGTGAACGACTTATGAAATACCGAAAGTCAATGCTATGGCAAAGGTTTTAAAAATCAAAAGCAAATATACAAAAAAGTATTACCTGCTACAAACTTTTTAAATAAGCATTTTGAATCAAAAACATTCATAAAAGGAAATACGCTATCTAAAATAAATGACAATAGATGGGAATACAATGTACAATATGTACCTCTATTAGCCAAATCAGATTGCTTGGTACCTACGTTTAAAATGTTCGATCTTGACGTGAAAAAATATAATGCAACATTTTGACATCAAAACGGGGCACTTTTATGTGGATTTATAAAATCTGGCCTAAAAAAAGGCCTAGCATTCCGGAAGATAATTAATACAATAAAAATACTATTTTTCAATAAAAAAAAGCACAAAATTGTATTAAAAACTGCTCGTGGTATACAGTTTTATGAATTTACAGGAATAAAAATAAGGTACGCTGGGCGTTTCGGTGGTAGCCGAAGTCGTATGTCAAGTAGTATAGTATTCCGATTAGGCGCAGTATCACTGCAAAAACTAGAAACTTATATAGAATTTTTTGAAACGCCATTATATACAAAACAAGGGATTTGCAATCTTCAAGTTTGAATGGCATATAAAACAATTTAAGCACAATTTAATATGAAAAGATTTAATACAAAAAATAATCCAACACGACAGCATAAAAAAAAAAATAGATATATAAACCAAACAAGTCATCTAGTAAAAAGAGGCCAATTTGGATTACGCTCTTTATCGTACAAGCAAGTAGATATCACACAAATAAATAATATAAAAAAGATAATTCAGAAAGAGATCAAAGTCATCGAAAAAAAGTCCAGTTTGGGTAAAATCAAAGTGTGGTTTTACATGCTACCAAAAAATGCTGTTACTAAATTTAGTCCAGAAACCCGTATGGGTAAAGGAAAAGGAGCTATAGTGAGTCATTGCTGTTATATAAGGCCCGGTCAGTTGCTTTTCGAGTTATCCAATTTACCAAAGCTAAAATCGCTTGAATTACTTTCTTGTGTGAAAAGTTCTTTATCATTTAAAACACAGTCTTTCTTCAGATTTCACTAAATTTAAGACTAGGTAGCATAGTGGCTATGCGTAAGATTGCAAATCTTTATTAGGTCAGTTCGAATCTGACCCTAGTCTTTACTACTACAACATAAAATTAAACTACATATGGGTATACTGTTTTTATCTTTTAGTTCCAATAATATTCATTTTCTTTTAACAGACTGTAAAGGCAAAATTAAATCTTGGACAACTGCAGGCAAGTCAAGGTCAAAAGGGGTAAAAAGAAGCCTGTCCCTTTCTTCGTCCGAAATAATCCACTTCTTAGAGATAAAGACTAAAGAACTCAGTTATACTTCTTTACATGTACGGATAAAAGGATGAGGTAAAAATAAAAAAAATGTGTTTAAAATATTAAAACAGTCTAAACTTAAATTTATCTCTGTAATGGATATTACAACTTGCCCGTATAATGGCTGTAAAATCCCAAGAAAAAGAAAACTATAATATGCAGAACATCAATAGACCAATTTCTCCACATTTAACTATATACAATCCGCAAAGATCTTCTATTTTTTCTATTTGGCATAGAATTTCTGGCGTTATTATGTTTGTTTTAATTGTAGGCCCTATTCTTTTACTAAATCAAGTATACTTTTTATATATTACTATTCTGCCAATACATTTTTTTGTAGATCACCTCTTTTTTCCTTGGTTTTTAACTAGTGTCCGGTGAGTAGTGTCCGCTATATTTCTATACCACATAAGTAATGGAATACGCCATTTTTTTTGAGATTCAGTAAAACATGTAAATACAAGGAAAATGTACAAAGATAGCAATTATCTTTTACTTTTTCTACTTATTGTTAATATTATTCAACTTTATATTCAATTTTAAGTGCGGAAATAGCTTAATAGGCAAAGCATGACCTTGCCAAGGTCATTATAAGGGTTCAAGTCCCTTTTTTCGCTTTTATTTTTCTGGTAGCTTCAATGGTTAGAGCAGGTAGCTGTTAACTACAAGGTTATAGGTTCAAATCCTATCCAGAAAGAGTCAATATCACTATATCAAGATGTAGCGTAATGGTAACGTACTTGCTTTGGGTGCAAGGGAATGGTAGTTCAAATCTGCCCATCTTGATACACAAATGTATGAATAAAATAAAAAAATATAGGAGACTTCTTATACGTGGAACAAAGCTAGAAAATAAACTATGTTCCGCATTTAAACAAAAAAAGTATACAACTTTTTGTAAAGCAAATTTTATCCTCATTACCAAAAGGAAGATTACCAACATATATATATATGAAATTGGTACAGCTTCTGTCTTAGCTCGCTGGATAACTTTATACAATCAAATTTAATTTCTGAGATAGCAAACATAAAAACATAACATAATAATAAAAGAGTTTGATCCTGGCTCCGAATGAATACTAGTGGTCGGCCTAACACATGCAAGTTTAATAATTTTCGTAACTTATGAAAAAGATAGCGTACGGGTGAGTAATACGTAGAAATTTATCTTAAATTGTGGTAAATGCCTTAAAAAATTAATAATTGGTTTAAGAAAAGTCTACGCAGGATTAGGTAGTTGGTAGTTTAAAAGACCTACCAAGCCCATAATCCTTAATTGGTCTTTGAGGATGATCAGTCACACTGGAACAGAAATAAGGTCCAGACTCTTTAAGAGGCAGCAGTGAGGAATCTTAGGCAATGAGCGAAAGCTTGACCTAGCCAGGCCACATGTGAGAGCAAAGCCCTATCAGGCTGTAAATCACTTTGTAAAATAGATTAAAAAATCAAAGACTAAATTTTACAATCAAAGCTCCGGCTAATTTCGTGCCAGCAGCCGCGGTAAAACGGGAGGAGCAAGTATTATTCTAATTGACTGGGCGTAAAGGGTGCGTAGGTGGTAAACTAAGTAGTAAAAAAATTTTAAATTTCATGTTTACTAAAGATTACTAAACTAATTTACTAGAGCATAGGAAAAGATTATGGAACTTCGAAAGTAGTGATAAAATGCGATGATATTCAAAAGAACTTCAAAAGTGAAAACAATAATCTGGACTATAGCTGACACTAAGGCACGAAAGCGTAGGTATCAAAAGGGATTAGATACCCCTGTAGTCTACGCCCTCAACTATGAGTGTTTGTTTTTGGATAATTTTCCAGAGGCGAAGCTAAGGCATTAAACACTCCGCCTGGGGATTACGGTCGCAAGATTAAAACTCAAAGGAATTGACGGGAACCCGCACAAGCGGTGGAGCATGTGGTTTAAATCGAAACAACGCGCAAAACCTTACCAATTCTCGTATGACACAAGATGTCACAGGTGTTGCATGGCTGTCGTCAGTCCGTGCCGTGAGGCGTTTGGTTAATTCCAGCAAACGGACGAAACTTTTGTATAATGCATTAATGCATTATAAACTGCTTGGAATATCCTTGAGGAAGGGAAAAATGACGTCAAGTCCGCATGACCCTTATGAATTGGGCTACTTTCATGTGCTACAAAGTAATGTTTACAATAAGAAGCAAAAGCGTGAGCTGGAGCAAAATCTTTAAAAAATCTTTAATTCGGATTATTCTCTGCAACTCGAGAATATGAAGTCGTAATCGCTAGTAATCGCGGATCAGAACTGTCGCGGTGAATATGTTCTCGGGTTTTGTACACACCGCCCGTCACACTATGGGAATTTACTCTACTTGAAGACAAAAATCTTATTTTTTGTCCATGGTAGCGAAAGGACTAAAGTGAAGTCGTAACAAGGTAGCCGTAGGGGAACCTGCGGCTGGAAAAATTTAATACAATTTGCTATCTCAAATGTTAAATATAAAAATAAATGATTACCCAACTATACTGTGAAAATTATACTTTTTTTTTATTTTTAGTCGGAGTTTTAGGCATTTTTTTAAACCAAAAAAGTATTATAATAATTATAATGTCTTTAGAAATAATGTTTCTATCAGTTAGTTTTAACTTTATATTTTTTTCTATATACTTAGACAATATAGTAGGCCAACTATTTGCTTTAGCTATATTAACAGTAGCGGCTTCGGAATCTTCTATAGGACTAGCAATACTTGTTGTCTATTATCGAATTAGGAGCACAATTACTATAGAGTTAATGACTCTTACAAAAGGGTAACATTTTTCCGC